TTTACGGCTAAGGAATGGGGAATCTTTCTCCTGTTACATGAATCAAATGTTTCATTTCATCCGGGAAAAGCCATCTCTTTCTCAACAATGTTTTTGTCATTTGATCCAATAGCGTTCCGTTAGATAGGAACAGATTTGATAAATACTGATAACTCTCGGATAGAGTATTAGAACGGAAAGATCCATTAGATAATGAACTATTGGTTCTAAACCATCTCTGGCGATGAATCAACAATTCAAAGTGCTTTTCTTGTGTATTCTTGATGAACCAGCGTTTATATATAGATGTAGGAGGATTTGTTTGGGAAGCAATGAGCCCCTTTGACATCTCTTCATCTGCAAAGAATTCTCGACGTGAAAACACAGAGACAGAGGGCTTATCTTTGAATAGGGAAAAGGATGGATCCGCAGGGTCCCAAATGAATTGGCTTGTTCGAAAAAAGCCTTGTTCTTTGGAAGATCTATCTCGTGTCTGGTACTGCATGGTTCCACTCTGCAAGAACTCCGAATCATTCTCTTGAAGCTCATCCTCTTTATGATAAATGATCCATTTGCCCCGAAATGACCCAGTCCAATAGGGAAATCCCAATTCAGTGGGCCTTTCGATACAATCAAATCGCCATATTCTAGGAGCCCAAACTATGTGATTGAATAAATCCTCCTCTATCTGTTGCGGATCGAGGGCCCCTTCCCCTTCTTCAAACTCCGATTCGTATTTTTCATATAGAAATCTCTGATCAACGATAGAACAAGATCCATTTTGCATCATATCTAACTGATTCCTTGGTTCGGACCGAAGAAGTAATGTCACTCGATTATTATCAAACTGACTGCAAGATTTTTCTGTCCGTGAGGATCCCGCCAGAGCCAGAGCGCCTTCTACTTCTAATAGTAATAATAGTAAGAGGCCATGAACTAGATCAGAATCGTTCTCGACGAATCCATAAGAAGTGATCCAATTTTTTTCATCGTGTCTGGATGAAGACCAAAGATCTTGAGCGACCGATCCGGCAGAACAACTCAAAAGATAAAGAAGTATCGTTAATTTCTTCATGCTCGTTCCAAGTTCGAAGTACCATTTGTACAAATAAGAATCCCCTCCCTTACATGATTTCTTCTTCATATAGATAGATATAGGATCTATGGGGCAATTACTTAGAAGTACATTTTGTGTAACAGCCCTTCCTATCTGATAGAAAAGGATCCCATGATCCTGAACCGATCTTATCTGGGATCGAAAATCCCAAGTTTTTCTATGAAGAGCTGATCTAATTGTATTAGTTTCTATAATGGATTTCTTCTGTGTAATACTAATTGATAGGGCCTCATTGATAAGTGCTACAAGATCTCGCGCATTGGAACCCATGGTTATGGACCCGAATCCGTTAGTATGGAACATCTTCTTTTCCAAGTGAAATCCTCTAGTATATGAAAGAATGAAAAAGTGCTTTCGTTGTTGTGGAAGAAGAAGCCTTCGTATCTTAATGCATGTATTTAATTTATTTGGAGCTATTAGAGCGGGATCCACTTTTTGGGGAATATGAGTCGAAGCAATAACAAGAATCTTTCCAGTGGAACATCTTTCACAATCCCTGGAGAGATAGTTCTCTAATAGATCGAGGGATAAGTAATTCGACTCATTCACATGCAGATCATGAATGTTTGGAATCCATATTATGCAAGGAGACATTGCTTTTGCTAATTCGAATTGAAGGGTGATATCAAATCGGTCTATTTTCGTCGTCATATACATAGTTAGCACATTCGTCATAGTTAGCAGCTCCGTATCAATATCAAGATCATCATCATCATTACTATCATCAATATCGTCACTATCATCAATATCGATATCATCAATAGGATGATAACCTTTAGGCTTGTCATCCAGGAACTTGTTCGGAAATACCGTAATGAAAGGAACATAGGAGTTTGTCGCTAGGTATTTGACCAAACAGGATCGTCCAGTTCCTATAGAACCTATCACTAAAATACCTCTAGAAGGGGATAGGGCTAAGCGGAGCGAAAAGGGTTTTCCATGAGGAGATGGGGAATGAAAAATATTAGCCCCACACAAGGTTTGTGAATAAGTGATTGTATGATAATGAGCAAGGAATATCCGTCTTTCTGCTAAACAGGATCTATTGAACTCATAATTCATTAGATCCTTTTGATGAATGTCAACTAAGTATCGTAAGGAAATTGATCCCGGTTGTTCAATCATTTGATAACCAGAGTCATTCTTTGATAAATGATCACTATGAGTCAGACTCAATAGAATTTGATCAATCCTTTTTTCTGTCGTTAAGGTGGAGAACTGAACCAAGAATTCTCTTTCTTCATCATCAATCGAATCACTGTTCGCGACCCAGAATTCTATTTTATCATCAATCCAATCACCGTTCACGTTTTTTCTTTTTCTTATCAATGAATAGATCTCTTTACTTGTACGACTTAGATGTCTCGTATTTCTCGAAAAAATGATTCGATTGATGGGATTTGG